CTTTCCAATTGGCTGTTTTTGCATTAATTGCTACTTCATCAATCTTATTGATTAGTGTACCCGTTGTTTTTTCTTCTCCTGATGGTTGGTCGAGTAACAAAAATGTTGTCTTTTCCGGTACATCATTATGGATTGGATTAGTCTTTCTGGTAGGTATCCTTAATTCTCTTATCTCTTGACTCTATTCGTTCCAGATACCAGATATAAAAATAAAAATGAAATGACCCCTCCCCCGAATTCTTTAGGGTTACGAGATACATTAAAGTTCAATATAAGTTAAAGTTCAATATAAGTTCCCAAAATGTAAAATACAAATAAAGAAAAAAAAAAATAGAGGGAGGGGTCAAACTTTCTTGTAATTTTTAATTTATAAACTTGTAATTTGTAATTTCTAAAAATTTATTTATAAAATTTATTTATAAAATTAATTAAATGTAAAATAAAATGTAATGTGATAAATAAATTATTAGAAAAGAATCTAATTATCGTAAATTAATTTAATATTTAATTTTAATATTTAATTTTAATATTTAATATATAATATATTAATAATAATATAATAATAAGGTACTAATATCTAATATAATTAGAATATTTCTAATAGAATACTAATATAATAATATATTAATATTTATATATTTTCTATTTTAATATATAAATTGAAATTTGAATATATAAATTGAATATATAAATGTATAAAAAATGTTTAATATATAAAATGAAAATATTATTAATATAGAAATCATATTAATAAAGAAATCATATATATAATAAACCATGTATAGAAACCAAGAAACCAATATATAGAAATCAAACCAATATACATAACCTATATAGATATAAATTAAAAGATATATAATAAAAGATATATAAACTATATAATAAACTATATAAAATATAAATATAAACTAAAAAAAATTTAAATTAAAAAAATTAAATTATATAATTAAATTATAGAATTCTATATAATTCTAAATAAATATAGAAATAAACATTATTATAATTTTCATTTTGTAATATAATGGAATATGATTTTGACATAATTCTAATAGAATAGGAAATAGAATAGTAATTGTCCTGAAAAGAATATCCTAGCATAGCTGTTCATAAATATAAATATGATCCAGACATTGCGTATCAAAAACGAAAAAAAAAAATGCGGATATAGTCGAATGGTAAAATTTCTCTTTGCCAAGGAGAAGACGCGGGTTCGATTCCCGCTATCCGCCCAAGGTCCAAGGTAATTTATTTAATAGGATAAAAGATTCAGTATAGTTGACCATGATAGTATAGTGATTCTATACCCCCCTTCTTTCCTCCCGTTCCAAAAGAAAAGTGGTCATTAATTACTAGTTAAGTTAACATTACTAGTTAAGTTAACAGGGATAAGTCTCAATTTTTTTGTAAAAAAAAATGTTGCGGAGACGGGATTTGAACCCGTGACCTCAAGGTTATGAGCCTTGCGAGCTACCAAGCTGCTCTACCCCGCGTGCTGAAGAGAAGAACTGAGAACTAACGTACGAACAAGGATTGAATGTGCCCCTCTACCATATCTGTACAAATAGAATAGTACATTTATACAGAATGGTAAAGAGGCTCCTCTATGATCGATGATCATAGAAATGACTAGAAAAATCCCGAGAAAATTTTAATTCTTACCAACTTGATCTTGTTGCCCCCGGCAACAAACATGCATGAACCATTTCACGAACTATGTGTCCGGATAACCCAAAGTCTCGATAATTAGCTCGCGGTCTTCCAGTCAAAAAACAACGTCGATGAAGACGTATCGGTGCACTATTTCGCGGTGGGGATTGTAACTTTCCATGAATTTCCCATTTCTCACTCAATGACGGAACTTTGCTTATTTCTTTTTTTGAGGATCGACGAATCAAATGATATTTTTGTTCCAATTTTTGCCTTTTCTTTTCCCGCTGAATCAAACTTTTTCTTGCCATAATGTTTGTTTCACTTCCTATTAGTATCGTTGATACAAGTCAGATCCTAGATGTAGAAATATAAAAAATTGGCTTCTCCATCGAAAGAAATGATATTATCGCGGATATAGCACATAAAGAATTAACCAAATTTGCCCGATGTAGAGGCAATCAAGAAAGCCGCATAAGTGAAGATATAACCTACAGAAAAGTGGGCTAATCCAACCAATCTTGCTTGCACAATGGAAAGAGCTACTGGTTTATCTCTCCATCGAATCAAATTAGCCAAAGGTGTACGTTCATGAGCCCATGCTAAAGTTTCAATCAATTCCTGCCAATATCCACGCCAGGAAATTAAGAACATAAATCCAGTAGCCCAAACAAGATGCCCAAATAAGAACATCCACGCCCAGACCGATAAACTATTCATACCAAAAGGGTTATACCCATTGATAAGTTGTGAAGAGTTTAACCATAGATAATCTCTTAACCATCCCATCAAATAAGTAGAAGATTCATTAAACTGTGAAACGTTACCCTGCCATAATGTGATGTGTTTCCAA